AGAGATTTAGATAATTTTGCTTATCTTAACAATTTTAATTTCTTAAAATTAAATATTACACCAAAGATTAACTCAGTTATTCAAAATAATAACACACAATCAAATCTCTATTTCACAAATAGTTTTAAAGAACTTATTAAGTTTAAATATAATTTTACGAAAAACGAAAAAGATAAAAAAAGAAAACAATCCCAAGCAAAAATATTCAAAAATAAAACGAAATATTTAAAGACAAAATCTAAAATTATTCAATATAAAAATGATCATTTAATAAAGGATATTTATAAAAGAAAATATGGAGAAAAGGAGCTATATACAGCAACATTAATTCCTGAGTATGGCTCATGGGTAAGATTTGGTTTTCAAAAAAATACCAAAATTAATGTAGCAAAATATCCTATAAAGAATCAAGAAGATGAAATTATTATTCAACTTGATAAGGTTACACAAAAACCAATTATACATTTATTAAAAGAAATGGGTGTAACAGATTTAGAAATTTGTCAAAACTTACAAAATTCTGAATTTTTCTATTTTAATAAGCCCATTTTAACATCTTCACTCTCTCAAGAAAATAAATTATTACGTTTTAATTTAGATAAAAATTATTATAAAAATATTTCTGAATTTTCTCGTATTTTTGACCCTTCTTATTACCGTTTAGGAAAAATTGGCCGTTCAAAACTAAATAACCGATTAGATATCAAACTTTCAAAGCGTATAACGACAATTACTTATGAAGATATATTTGCAATAATTGATAAATTAATAACATTATCTACTTCTAAACAAGTGAGCGATGATATTGATCATTTAAAAAATCGTCGAGTTCGGTCAGTTGGAGAATTATTACAAAATTTATTCCGTATTGGTTTTCAAAGATTACTACGTAAATTACGTAGTCAGACTAATAAAACTTATTCCAGTCAACTATCAAGCTTTAATATAGTTGGAGCAACTATTCGAGAGTTTTTTGGAGCAAGCCAATTATCTCAATATATGGATCAAACAAATCCATTATCTTCATTAACACATAGACGAAGAATTAGTGGACTGGGACCTGGTGGTTTTGATCGAGACCGTATTAGTTTTGCGGTACGTGATATTCATCCAAGTCATTACGGAAGAATTTGTCCAATTGAAACGCCTGAAGGACAAAATGTTGGTTTAATTGCATCGTTAACAACATGTGCAAGAGTTAATGAGTCGGGATTTTTAGAAACTCCTTTCTGGAGAGTTATTAATGGGAAAGTAATTAAAACTGGAAATCCTATTTATTTGACAGCTGATATCGAAGATTTTTATAAAATTGCCCCAGCGGATATTTCAACAAATGAAGAAAATTATTTAACAAAAAATTTGATTCCTATACGATACAAACAAGATTTTTTAACGGTTACACCATCTGAAGTAGACTTTATTGCTGTTTCTCCAATTCAAGTCGTTTCAGTAGCCGCTTCATTAATTCCCTTCTTTGAACATGATGATGCCAATCGAGCATTAATGGGATCAAATATGCAACGACAATCAGTTCCATTACTACTTCCACAAAAACCTATTGTTGGTACAGGTTTAGAAAATCAAATTGCTTTAGATTCAGGTATGGTAATAAATGCTCAACGACCAGGAATTGTAGAATCTGTGACAGCAAATAAAATTGTTATCCTTGAAGATTCAGGGCGATACTATAAATATGATTTACAAAAATATCAACGCTCAAACCAAGAAACTTGTATTAATCATAGACCAATTGTTTGGGAAGGTGAAAAAATTAAATCTGGTCAAATGTTAACTGATGGTCCAGGGATTATAAATAGTGAACTTTCTTTAGGGCAGAATGTTTTAGTAGCATACATGCCATGGCAAGGGTATAATTTTGAAGATGCAATTTTAATAAATGAACGTTTAGTTTATGAAGATATATTTACGTCTATTCATATTGAAAGGTATGAAATTGAAATTGACCGAACAGCAGAAATGTCGGAACAAACGACAAATAATATCCCTAATTTAAGTATCTCTGATGTCCAAAATTTAAATGAAGATGGAATAGTTACAGTTGGAACATTTGTAAAACCAGGTGATATATTGGTGGGGAAAATTATTCCTAAAGATGATTCTGAACAATTACCAGAGTCTAAATTACTGCGAGCGATTTTTGGAGCAAAGGCTAAAGGAGTTCGTGATACATCTTTTAGAATGCCTGAAGGTGAGTATGGGAGAGTAATTGAAACTTTAACTTTTAATCGTCGAACAAAATTAGCTTACAAATTTGAGAAAATTCAAATTTTTATTGCACAAATAAGAAAAATTCAAGTAGGTGATAAAATTGCAGGACGTCATGGTAATAAAGGAATAATTTCCCGGATTTTACCTAGACAAGATATGCCGTTTCTTCCAGATGGAACTCCAATTGATATTATTCTAAATCCTTTAGGTGTTCCATCAAGAATGAATGTTGGTCAATTATATGAATGTTTATTAGGATTAGCTGGGCATAAATTGAATCGTCGCTTTAAAATTTTACCATTTGATGAAATGTATGGATCAGAAGTTTCTCGTATTCTAATTAATAAGAAATTACGGCAAGCGTCGGTCGAGAACAATGAAGCGTGGTTATTTAATCCCTATTCTCCAGGGAAAATGGTATTGCTTGATGGAAGAACTGGTAAAGAGTTTGATAACCCAATTACAGTGGGTAATGCCTATATGTTAAAATTAATTCATTTAGTTGATGATAAAATGCATTCCAGAGCAACAGGTCCTTATTCATTAGTAACTCAACAGCCTTTAGGAGGAAAAGCTCAACACGGGGGTCAAAGATTTGGTGAGATGGAAGTATGGGCACTTGAAGGTTTTGGAGCATCTTTTACACTAAAAGAATTATTAACAATTAAATCTGATGATATGCAAGGGCGAAATGAAACTTTAAATTCGATAATTAAAGGTCAACCAATACCAACTTCTGGAGTACCCGAATCATTTAAAGTCTTAGTACAAGAATTAAGATCAATTGGATTAGATCTAAGCACATATAGAATTGATGAATTTAGTTCAGATCAATCATATGAAATTGAATTAAATTTAATTGAAAAATATAATCCTTTATTAAAAACATTTTCTCATACATCAAATATAAATAATATTTCATTTTAAAAACTCATTATGATAAGGTCTGAAAAAGAATTTGATTATATAAAAATAAAATTAGCTTCTCCTATGAGAATATTACAATGGTCTCATAGAAAATTACCAAATGGCCAATTTGTTGGGGAAGTTCAAAAATCTGAAACAATTAATTATCGAACATTTAAACCTGAAATGGATGGGTTATTTTGTGAGAGGATTTTTGGACCTAGCAAAAGTCTAGAATGTGCCTGTGGAAAATATAAACGAGTTAGATATGAAGGGTTAATCTGTGAACGTTGTGGTGTAGAGTTAACAGAATCTCGGGTTCGGCGTCATAGAATGGGGCATATAAACTTAATTTATCCTGTAACTCATGTATGGTATACAAATAGTCGACCTAATTATATTGCTTTATTACTTGAGGTCGAACAATGTGAGAAACGGTTAGATACTGGATGGACAGAATTTGCCGATTCAAAAGATGCTAAAGAAAAAGATAATAAAGATATGCCAGAATATCCATCATCAAGTCTTGAGTGTCGAAATTATCTAACAAGCCCAAAAGCACTTTTAAATTGTAAAGAGTTCCTTAAAGATAAGTCAAAAGCAAAAAAATCTAATATTGTAAATTTTTATGATGAACGAATAAAACGGATAAAATTAGCATCTCTTGCTTATTTTATTGCCGAAGATGAAATTGCATTTTATGGGTTACATTGGGATTTACAACAATATAGACGTTGTAGAGAGTTAGGGTTTACAGGTTATCCTTTAAAACCATACTCAAAGTCACGTAATAGACGTCGAAATACACCAAAATACTTATTAAGATCAACACCAAATTATTTAATCGGTGCAGTTTTAATTAAACGTGAATTAGAAAAATTAAATCTTGATCAAGAAATAATTAAAACACGAAATTTTATTACACTTTGTAGTAAAGTACTTCATCAAGAACAACCATTTTATAATTTTTCGCATTGGTCGAAAAAATGGGAATATCAACGAATTTATAAATTACGTGATCAGTCAATTAAACGCATTCGTATTTTAGAAAATTTATTAACTACAGGTGCAAACCCGGCATGGATGATTATAACAATATTACCAGTTATTCCGCCTGCCTTAAGACCTATGATCCAACTAGAAGGTGGACGTTTTGCAACATCAGATTTAAATGAATTATATAGAAGAATCATTACACGTAATAACCGTCTTTTACGATTATTAGAAATTGATGCCCCTCAATTAATTATTAGAAATGAAAAACGAATGTTACAAGAGGCTGTTGATACTTTAATTGATAATGGTAAAAGGGGGAAAGTTGCATTAAGTGCTAGTAACCGCCCATTAAAATCATTATCAGATATTATAAAAGGAAAACATGGGCGTTTTCGTCAAAATTTACTTGGTAAACGAGTAGATTATTCTGGAAGATCTGTAATTGTAGTAGGACCAAGTTTAAAATTAAATCAATGTGGTTTACCTTACGAAATGGCTATTGAATTATTTCAACCTTTTATAATTCGTGAATTAATTAATCAAGGGTTGGCGAGTAATATGAAGGTTGCTAAAAATTTACTTCAACAAAATGAACCAATTATTGACCCTGTTCTTGAGAAGGTATTAGCAAATCACCCTATTTTTTTAAACCGAGCACCAACATTACATAGATTGGGGATACAAGCTTTTGAACCAATTATTGTTCAAGGTAGAGCAATTAAATTACATCCATTAGTCTGCTCAGCTTTTAATGCAGATTTCGATGGTGATCAAATGGCGGTACATGTCCCCCTATCAGTAGAAGCCCAGGCAGAATGTTATATGTTAATGTTAGCCCCATATAATTTTTTATCACCTGCAAATGGTGAACCAATTATTATGCCAAGCCAAGATATGGTGTTAGGGTGTTATTATTTGACTGTAAATAATATTAAAGGATTATTAGGTTCTAATCATTATTTTGCTGATTTAAATGACGTTATTTTAGCGTATAACCAAGATCAAATTGAAATTCATACATCTATTTGGGTTCGCTATAAACATAAAATTTCCAAACCTTCAAATTTTATAAAAAAAATAAAATTAAAAGATGAAAGTTATATTGAATATTATGAAAATCTACAAATCCGTAAAGATAAAAATGATAGAATAATTGTTCAATATTTACAAACAACAACTGGGCGTGTTCTTTTAAATTACACAATTCAAACCACTTTAAATATTGAATTATAAAATTTAATTGTTAAAAAAATAATGGATCAAAAGGATTATGAAAGATTATAGTTATCAAAATACACTTATAAATAAAAAACAATTAAAAGAACTCTTAGCGTGGAGTTTTTCAAAATATGATTCCATGCAAGCTTCTTTATTAGCTGATGAATTAAAATATCTTGGGTTTAAATATGCAACACAAGCAGGAATATCTATTAGTATTGAAGACCTGAAAGTTCCTGCGACAAAAAATGATATGTTAGAAAAAGCTAATAAAGATATTTTAAATGCAGAGAAAATTTGTTTAAAAGGAAAAATTACAGATGTTGAACGTTTTCAAAAAATTATTGATACATGGAGTATTGCAAGTGAGTCATTAAAAGATAATGTAGTATCTTATTTTAAAACTTATGACCCGCTAAATTCAGTTTATATTATGGCCTTTTCAGGTGCGAGGGGAAATTTATCCCAAGTTCGTCAACTTGTAGGTATGCGGGGGCTTATGGCTGACCCTAGTGGTGAAATCATGCGTGTACCTATTAAAAAGAATTTTCGCGAAGGGTTAACCATTACAGATTATTTAATGTCAGGGTATGGGGCTAGGAAAGGTATTGTTGATACAGCGTTAAAAACAGCTAATTCAGGATATTTAACACGTAGACTAATTGATATTGCCCAAGATATTATTATTCGAGAAAAAGATTGTTTAACATCTTCATCATTTCTGGTTGATACTAAAAATAAAATAGATCAAGAACAAATTATTGGAAGAGTATTAGCAAAACCAGTTTATGAATTAAAAACTAAAAATTTAATTGCTGATATAAATACACAAATAACGTTAAGACTATTAGAATTATTTAAACAAAAACAAATTTCAAAATTTCATATTCGTTCACCGTTAACATGTAGTTTATATCATTCTATTTGTCAAATGTGTTATGGCTGGGATTTGTCTAACCAAAATTTGGTTGATCTTGGTGAGGCTGTAGGTATTCTTGCTGGACAATCTATTGGAGAACCTGGTACTCAATTGACTATGCGTACTTTCCATACAGGAGGGATTTTTACTTCAGAAGCTAGACAACAAATTATTAGCCCAACAAATGGTATTATTAAATTTTCTAAGCTTTTAAAAACAATTATCTTACGTACAAATCGAGGTGATGATGTATTAGTAACCAAAAATTCAGGATCTTTAATAGTAATTCCAGAACAACCAAATGAAAAAATCACCCAAGTGGAATTATTACGAAATACAATGTTATTTGTAAAAAGTAATCAATATATTAAAAGAGCATCAATAATCGGGGAACTAATCAGTACAGAAAAACAAACGTTAACAGAACGAAAACCAATACTAAGTGATACAGCTGGGGAAATTTTTATTCCTAGGTTAAGGACGAGAACTAACCTAATAACACAAAATCGCTTATTATGGATTTTATCTGGACAAGTTTACCAAGCCCCAAGTAATTCCTTTTTAAATTTTTATACAGATCATAAAATTAATAAAAATAGTTATATTTTTAGAACAAAATTAATAAACCAATACGCTGGTTATATTAAAACGATTTCCAAAAAGAAAAGTGTTTTAGAACAAAGAATTCAAATTACAAATGACACATATTTTTTAAAAAATGCTTATGCCCAAAAAATTCTTAACCCGAAAAACAATAAAAATTATCTAATCAATTCATCTAATTCAAAATATTTAATTACATTAGAAGATTCGAATTCTAAAAATTGGAAACGTTGTAAAAAATATAAACCATTTATAAGTTCGTTTGATAATAAATTTAAAACCTTAACAGGTGGGATTATGTATTATGATCAACGAATTAAACAAAAACATGAAACCCTAGATAAATTTATCTCATATAATATACCATATGAAATAACGAAAGAAGATTATGAAAGGGTTAGTAAAAGCCATTATGATACTTATTTAAAAACTTTAGAATCTAAGATTGATAAAATTGGTTTTATGTTCTATAAAAATTTTTTAAACTTCCAAGAAATGGAAAGTATCTTTTTGAGATTAAAATTAAAAAAGAAAATCATTCAGAAATCTTTAATTTGGTTACCAGAAGAAACATATAAATTAAATTGTGATAAAAATATTTTATTAGTTGAAAATGGGAATTTCATATCGAAAAATTTTGAGATCATTCCAAATATTAGTTCAAAAACTGCAGGAATTATAAGTGTTTTACAGAAAAATAATATAATTGAAGAAATTGCGATTAAAGCAGGGTTTGTTTATCAAGGTAAGCAATTTGAACAAGTAGATAAAAATGTATATTATCCTGGTGAAGTTATTTTTGATAACATTCAAATAACTCAACCCTCATTATGTGAAAATATTCCAAATAAAACAAATAATCAATTATTAATTAGACCTTTTAATATTTATGAAATTCCGAAAGGGAAAAATTTAAAGACAATTTTTACTACTGATACAAACTCTAAATCAATTTTTCAGGTAGATAATAAGATTAATTATTTATATAAAACGAATCAAAAAATTAAAACTTCAAACAGTATAAATTTAATTTCACAAAGTATAAATATAAACTCACAAAATTCTTCACAAAATACAATCACAATTGAGTTAAGTAATTGTTTCAAAAAGAAACGATTAAACCTTAAAATTTTAGAAAAATTAGTACTAAATCAATATATTCCAGCACATTTAAAATATACAAATTTACAATCTTCTTTAAATATTGGATCAAATCAATTTATTGATTCATACACAACGCTAGGCTATCTTGAGTCAGTAACATCAAATTCTTTAGAAATCGTAAAATTTAAATCAAAACGGTCTAATAAAAAACAAATTTTTTTAATATCCAACAATGATTGTATAACTGTTCCTAAAGAAAAAGGAAAAAATAGAACAGTTAATGAGTTGATTATTGATAATATTAAAGTAAACCAAACAGGAAAAATCTTGATTGACAATGGTGATTTTTTAACTGTCCAAAAAGGGCGTCCTTATTTCTTTCCAAATTGTAAAACTGAAAATGGTCAGGAAAAAACTGGTTTAGAATATAAATTTTTAACATTAGATCATAATAAAGTTCATAATAAAGGAAATATTTTCCTAAACTATTATGATATTACGAAACGCTCATTAGTAGAAAGACTAGATCCCTACAAAAAATCTCATGGTTTTAAAGTCAAATTTTCGAAAATGTTCATGAAGAAAAATGGAAAATTTTATAGTTCACCAATACCATTATTTTTAAAAAATTTCTCAGTAGAAAAAGAAAATCAATCAGCTATACCACAAAATAGTATAAATAAATTAAAGATTGATAATACAGAACTAAAAATTAAACAATGTTTACCATTATTATTAAAAAGTTCTGACTTGATTAATAACAAAATCAAACGAAAGACTTCTTTTAATACTAATTTAACTGGTTTAAAATTTTTAAAATACCCTTTTAATAAATCAATTGGAATTCACTCAATAACAGAAGATTATTTTGAAGAAGAAGTAAATAGTGTTTATTGTAAAAATGGTGAATTTATTGAAAAAGGTGAAGTCATTGGTTTATTAAATTTTGAAAAAGAAATTACAGGTGATATTGTTCAAGGTTTACCACGAATAGAAGAATTATTAGAAGCTCGAAAAAAGAAACCGACAAATAAACATTTAGCAACAAATCAAAAAAAGAGTTTATTAATTCAGAAAACTAGTATTGATTCAGGGTTTGAATTTCAAAAATTAGGTACAACTATAAAGGAAAATGATAAGATTAACCCACATAATCTATTAAAAATTTATTTTAATTATTATGGAATAAAAAAACAATTTTTCTCTAGTGAAGAAAGTTTTACAACTTCTTACCGTTTAACAAACAATTATGAAGCAAGTTATCGGACATTTAAAAAAATTCAGCTGTTGATTTTAAATGCTGTCCAATCTGTTTATGAATCACAAGGTGTTTCAATTGCAAATAAACATTTGGAAGTTATTATTAAACAAATGACCACAAAAGTTTTGATTACTCATGAAGGTCATACGCCATTATTACCACGTGAAGTTGTTGATTTATACCACATTCAATATATTAATGAGATTATTGAAGCTCACCATAAACGTCCAGCTTATTATGTACCATTGCTATTAGGAATTACAAAAGCGGCGTTAAATAATCCAAGTTTTATTTCAGCAGCAAGTTTCCAAGAAACAACACGTGTTCTAACAAAAGCCGCTATCGAAGGTCGAGTAGATTGGCTACGTGGCTTAAAAGAAAATATTATTATAGGACATTTAATTCCATCTGGCACAGGTTACCAAAGTTATACAAATTGTTTTAATTCAACATTACAAACTAAAACAAAAATTAATGTGGAAAAAATTAAAATAAAAATCTAGACTTATTTCTTTTCAATCTGTTATTGTTATCCTATACTAAAATATAGTTACTAATTATAATTAAGGAGTTATAAAATTTTATGGCTGATGTTAACTTAGCCCAATTATTAGAAGCTGGTGTTCATTTTGGGCATAAAGCTTACCGTTGGAACCCAAAAATGTTTCCTTATATTTATACGGAACGAAATAATATTCACATTTTAGATTTAGTACAAACAGCGCAATTGTTAAAACGAGCAAACTCGTATGTAGCAAAAGCAGCATCAGAAGATAAAACATTTTTATTTGTTGGTACAAAGCGACAAGCAAGTGCAGTAATTGCTCAACAAGCAAATCGTTGTAATTCATATTACGTAAACCACAGATGGTTGGGTGGTATGTTAACAAATTGGGTTACTTTAAAAAGTCGAACTGAACGATTAAAAACATTAGAACAACAAGAAGTTGATGGAGTTTTTAATTTATTACCAAAGAAAGAAGCATCTTTACGATTAAAAGAGTTAGAAAAATTGCGTAAACATTTAAATGGTATAAAAAATATGAGTAGATTGCCTGATGTTGCGATTATTATTGACCAAAAACGTGAAATGACGGCTATTCAAGAATGTCGTAAATTAGGTATTCCAATTATTTCGATTTTAGATACTAACTGTGACCCTGATCTAGTAGATATTCCAATTCCAGGAAATGATGATGCAGTTCGTTCAATTAAACTAATTTTAAATTCATTAACAGATACAATAAATCAAAATAGACCTGTTTAAAGATAAAATAAAAAATTGTTTGATAAGTATATAATTTTTAAAAAAGATATATTTTGAATATATCTTTTTTAAAAAGAGAAGTTTTATGTTAATGATACTTTTCCACCAGCTTCTTCAATTTGTTTCTTTGCATCTTCTGCTGCATCTTTAGCTAATGCTTCTTGAACCATTTTAGGAGCAGATTCTACAAGTTCTTTTGCTTCTTTTAAACCTAAACCAGTTAAAGTTCGAACAACTTTTAATACAGCGATTTTTTTGTCAGCTGGAACTTCATCTAACATTACATTAAATTCTGTTTTTTCTTCTACTTCTTCAGCTGCAGCTGGAGCTGCTGCCATAACAACGCCACCGCCAACACTTGCTGATGCGTCAACACCAAAAGTCTCTTCAATTGCTGTTACTAATTCTGATGCTTCTAATAAAGTTAATGTTTTTAACTCTTCAACGATTTGATTAATTTTATCTGACATAAAAATTTTTTAGTTAATGTATATATATATATTTTATAATTGTGTATTCAATTAAATTTAAATAACTTAATCAAATGCATTTAAGTCTAATTGAATAGAAGGACCCATACTCGAACAAATAAATAAACTTTTAAAATATTTACCTTTAACACCTGATGGTCGATTTTGTTCTATGGATTGGTATAATGATGTTAAATTTTCAACTAATTGATCTTTTGAAAAATTTGCTTTTCCAAAACTAACATGTACAACACCTGTTTTATCTGCTTTATATTCAAATTTTCCTTTTTTGAAATCAGATAATGTTTCTGTTAAAGTTGTACTAACAGTTCCAGATTTTGGAGAAGGCATTAAGCCTTTTGGACCTAAAACTCGCCCAAGTTTTGCTAGTTTTGGCATCATATCAGGTGTGGCAATTAATAAGTCAAAATTAATATTACCTTGACTAATATCATCAATTAATTCTTGACTACCAACAATATCAGCCCCACCTTCTGTAGCTTCATTGAAATTTGCTTCACTTGTTAAAACTGCAATACGCATAGATTTACCCACACCATGTGGTAAGGTTACAGTTGTACGTAATTGTTGATCTGCATATTTTGGATCAATATTTAAGTTAGCGTGCAATTCAACAGATTCAATAAATTTAGCCGTTGCAGTTTCTTGAAGCAAATTAATTGCTTCTTCTAAACTTGCGTGAACGACATTTTTAGTTTTTTTAAGGTTTTCGCTTTGACGACGGGATAATTTTCGCATATAATTTCTTTCTTAAAAACTTATAAACTTAAACGTTAATCTATAACTGTAATACCCATATTTCGGGCAGTACCTTCAACAATTCTCATTGCACTACTTAATTTAGTAGTATTTAAATCTGGTAATTTAATATTAGCAATCTCTTCTAATTGTGCTTTTGTCACTGATCCAACATTTACTCGATTTGGAGTTGATGAACCTTTTTTAACTTTTGCTGCATTAGCTAATAAAACAGATGCAGGTGGTGTTTTAAGAAGAAAAGTATAACTTCGATCTTCATAAACTGAAATCTCAACTGGAATAATAAGTCCAGCTTTTTCAGTTGTTCGAGCATTATATTCTTTACAAAAGGCTGCAATATTTACACCGTGTTGACCTAAAGCTGGACCTACGGGAGGAGCTGGCGTAGCTTTCCCAGCAGGTAATGCTAATTTAATCAATGCAGTTATTTTTTTTGCCATATAATTTTATTTTTATTTCTTGATAAAATAGAGATATATCATTTTAACTTTAATTAATTAAAGATTTAACAATGTTTTAAAGGTTAAATATTTTTATAATTAATTAGTTACGGAAATTTTGAATTACTAAAATTCTATTTTCAAAAATACACCTCTTATTTTTAAGAGAAACGCGTCCTGAAGGACTTGAACCCTCGACATCTAATTTTGGAAACTAGCGTTCTACCAACTGAACTAAGGACGCATATTGCTATTATTGTAATACATACATGTTTAAAAAACAAGGCTTCTATTTTCAGGCTACCATAAACACTAAATTTTAATGAATATGAAAAATTTTGATAATAAGGTACAGTTTTCACTTCCAAAAACTCCTTTACCACATAATTTTGTAGCAGAAAAAATTGTATTAAGTTGTTTATTAATTAATTATGAAGCAATTGAAATTACAATGAAAACTGTCCAAGCTGAAACTTTCTATTTTATAAATCATCAAGAAATTTATAAAGCTATTATAGAAATGTACCACAAAAAAGTCCCAATAAATGTATTTTCAGTAAATGATTTTTTAAAAGAAACTGGATGTTTAAATCGAATTGGGGGTACAAAAGTTTTATTAGAACTTCTAAATCAAATACCTAATTTAGTATATTTAGAAGAATATATTCAATTAATCCAAGACAAATTTTTACGCCGTACCCTCATTAATTTAGGTTATGAAGCAATTAATTCAGCGTATATTACAAATATTCCACTAGAAAAAATTTTAAACGATTTCGAAAAAAAATCATTTGCATTAACAAATGAATTAACAAAGGAAAAACAATTCACGACTGCTGAACTATTTTCAACAGTTTTTTTAGAATTAAAGCAAAAAGCTTTAAAACAAGACCTACCAGGAATAGCATCTGGGTTTTATGACTTAGACTCACTGACTCAAGGTTTTCAAAAATCAGACCTAATCATTCTCGCGGGGCGACCATCAATGGGAAAAACAGCTTTTGTTTTGAATTTAACTGAAAACATACTTAAGCAGTATAAATTACCAGTCGTGTTTTTTAGCCTTGAAATGTCAAAAGAACAACTAATTTACCGTTTATTGTCAAATGAAACTAGTATAAGCCAAACTCGATTAAAACTTGGGAATTTATATAAAGAAGATTGGTATGAGTTAAAAAAAAGTATTCAAGAATATTCTCAATTACCATTTTTTATTGATGATCAGCCAAACCTAACAACATTGAATATCCGTTCTCGAATAAAAAAAATTTTGTTTGAACAAAATAAAATTGGTTTGATTGTTATTGATTATTTACAATTACTTTTAAGTTCGAAATCAAAATCGGAGAATCGTGTACAGGAAATTTCACAAATTACACGAACACTTAAAAACATTGCCAAAGAATTTCAAATTCCAATTATTGCGTTATCCCAATTAAGTAGAAATGTTGAGAGCCGTGTTAATAAAAGACCAGTTTTATCTGATTTACGTGAAAGTGGATCGATTGAACAAGATGCTGACTTGGTACTAATGTTATATCGAGAAAATTACTATAATCCAACAATAAAAAAAAATGAAACTATTACTCCTGCAGAATTAATAATTGCAAAGCATAGAAATGGTCCATTAGGTATGGTTAACCTTTTATTTCAAAATGATCCTACGAAGTTTTTTAATACCTTGCCTAATTCTCAATAGAATGGGGAGACCCAGATTCGAACTGGGGACACGAGGATCTTCAATCCACTGCTCTACCAACTGAGCTATCCCCCCTTACTATATATTATACAACATTCTCCCTAAAATAACAATATTAATATTGTTATTTTAGGGAGAATGTTGTATAATATATATTAGATATAGTAACTAATATAATTTACTTAATTGATCTACATATGTCAGGATTGTAAAATAGCAGCATAAGGTTAAAAAAGTAAGTTAGTATTTTAACTATATCTACTTTTTTTATATTTAATTACGGTTTACTTAACAAATTTATACTTATTTTAGAAATTATATATTAATAAAATTTTTATATACTATTCATGACTTTTTAACTTTTAGTATAAGAATGGAAACAAAAATTTTATTAATTATTGTTTTAATTTTTATAATTAAGAAATAAAAAATTGTAATAACCGCATAATTTGGTAAATACTTCTCTGATTTATAGTATAAATTGGTATATTTTGTTTATTAGCTAAATTTTTTAGTCGAAAATTTTGTCTCAAATGCTTTTTCAAACCTATGATAAGATTTGCTTGTTTAATTTGAGTTGTAATAATTATTCTATTGCCAAATTTTACTAAAATTTCTCGAATTAAATTTTTTGATAAAGAATACGGATAAATAATTAAAGTGGTATTTTTAAAATGAAGTAAACTCGGGCTTTTTGGTTGATTGTTTATAAACCAGTGCCGATGAATTGAAATCATTTCTTTATTTATAAATTGTGAATTTTTTATTAAAAAATCATTTTTAAGAGTTTGGTAATTAATCTTAAGTTTTTGATTTTGAGTTAACCTTCGAATCTGCGAGATATTAAAATTGCCACGCAAGATTAAATCTACAGAATTTTCAACATTTTCATGAATAGTCCAAGAATAAGTATTATTTACCTCAATAGCAAGTTGAAAAGCCGGATATGATTTTCGTTCTAAAACACTTTTTTGCGTACCACGTCTTTTAGCCTCTTCATCACTTATCGTTACATATTGAATCCCACCTATTAAATCTGACAAAGAAGGGTTTTTAATTAAATTTTCTAAACAATTACCATGCGTTGTTCCAACCAATTGAACACCTT